CTTCACCAAGCGTAGGTTTCTTTCACTAATTTGTTTTTTTCTATTCCTAACTACGTTCTTTTTCTCGTAAAACGTAAAACTGAGGGGTAAAAAAAAACAAGAAAAAATCAAATCGCACCATCTCTGTAATAGGTAAATGCCTTTTTTTCTCCTGAAGTTGTCGGAATTATTCGTAATAAAATATTGGCTACAATCGAAGAGGTCTTATCAATAAAATTTCCATTTATTCGAGATCTAGGCATAATTAGCAATTCATTCTATAATTCTTCTCATTTCCCTTCGGGGAAAACGATCCCACAAAAAAGGGAATTGTACAGTACAAAATAACATAAAAACAGACTAATTGGAAAAAATGTGGTGTCCCCCTTTTGGACAAAGATGCAATGAAATAGTTGAATCAGATTAGATTTCATTCCAATTTCGTAGTATACCAATGACTATTACTATTTCATCTAAGTTGAATAACCAAGTTTCCTATGGATTTTGATAACTCGAGAAGTTTTGATTTGGTTATGATCCAAAAAGGAAAAGAATGGAATAATCATTCCATGATAAAATCAAATTCAAATATTCAAATAAAGTAACCATCCTTTTTGTTTGCATAACATGTATCTGCCACACCATACAATTGAAATAGAAAGATTCGTCGGACAATTCATGAATTCCATGGGTTAGCTGATGAAAGAAGTTGTTGTTGATAAATATGAAATTGGAAAAGCAATTTCTTCTTATGGAACCATTGGGCGGTCATACATGTACTACAATTAAGATGAAGGACTCGCTATTCATTCGGGTTTTGGTCAAGAATAACATTCTGTAGGAGAGATGGCCGAGCGGTTCAAGGCGTAGCATTGGAACTGCTATGTAGACTTTTGTTTACCGAGGGTTCGAATCCCTCTCTCTCCGTTTCTTTTCATTCATCAACGTTACCGACTACAATCTACAATGTATTAAATAAAATAAGAATTGATATCATTATTCTAATGATAAGACCCTTATTTAATAGACATTCTCTATCCCTAATTAATCCCTGTGATAGGTAAAATACAAATAGGGATATCGTATTGATATTGAAAAAAAGAAAAAGAATCCTATTGCCGATCCTTTTTTGATACATGAATGAGACAGGGCACGAGGTGCTCTATTTACTTTAGCGAAAGGAGTCAAAATTGGTATGAACCTTGCTTTTTTATTTTCATTAGAATCAAGTCTGACGGGAATAATATTCTACGACCAACAACTCATTTATTTTAAGACCAATCCATTTACTATCTATTATTTGATTGACAAATCCTTTATATTGTAAGGAGTCAATAGTCAAATGGTTTGGGAATTCCCCGTGGGGGGATGAAACAAGAGAATTTTGAATCAGAGCTTTCGATCTTTCTTTATCCTTCGTAGTAATAATATCTCGAGGTTTGCAACGATAACTTGGTATATCCACTATACGACCATTAACTAAAATGTGTCTATGGTTAACTAATTGTCTGGCTCCAGGAATGGTCGAAGCCATACCTAATCGAAAAAGGATGTTATCCAAACGCATCTCAAGTAGTTGTAGTAAAACCTGGCCTGTTGACCCTTTGGCTTTTCCAGCAATATGCACATATTTAAGTAATTGTCGCTCTGTCAGACCATAATGAAAACGCAATTTCTGTTTCTCTTCTAAACGAATACGATATTGTGATCTTTTTCCAGAGCGCAATTGGGTTTGAAGATCACTTCTGGATCTGGGTCTTTTACTAGTTAGTCCCGGTAAAGCCCCCAGCCGGCGTATTTTTTTGAAACGAGGTCCTCGGTAACGAGACATATAAAGGCTCCTTTTTGATTCACTTTTATTTGAAAAAAAAATATAAATTCAGACTGAACTCAAGGATCAGAAAAGCAAAACTCAATTTACTAAAGTCCTACAAAACAGAATAAAAGAAATTTTATCAATATTCGGATTTTTTGTATATATAGGAAATGAAAGCGAAGGTTACATTTTCCAATTTTTTCTGTAGAGATCTAATTGTTCTAGTCAACTTTTTTATTCATAGCTATAGCTGCAAGTTACCATGACATAATAGATCGGTGACCAAACATTTAGAGAAAGCGAGAGTAGAGATTTTCAATCATGGAAAGAAAAAAATTGATTAAAGAAAAAGAGCCGGCTATCGGAATCGAACCGATGACCATCGCATTACAAATGCGATGCTCTAACCTCTGAGCTAAGCGGGCGGATATAAGAGCAATAGTGTATAGGAATACAGGAAACTATCGGATCTTGGCTATTACCTAGTGATTCTTCTTCTTTTTTTAATTTATTGATTATTTAAATTTTTTCTATTTATTAGTTATATATTTTAGATTCTATTTAGAAAAAGAAAATAGAAAAGAAAACTATTTAGATATAGATAAATTAGATATCTAAATAGAAATTAAATTTCATATTCATATATATGTGAATATAAAATATCAATATATCAATGAAATTAGGATTTGAAATGAAAAAAAAAGAATGAATATCGACCGTTCCACTATTTCAAAATGCACTGTAAAAATGAAGGAGGAGGAAAGGCACATATATATGTGGGATATATCTATCCATATTGAATTGCGGATACATCAATGATAGAATCAATTTCGTATTGAAACAAATAGGGTTCATCCAATAGAGATGAAATGATAGAATATAGAATAGGGGGTGGCAAAAAAAGAAAATAGCAGCATACACTTTTTCAATATAGGAATCATTACCTAATGAATTCAATAGTGCCAAGATAAATTAAAGAGGTGGATGAAATTATCCTTGTCTCAAAAGAAAGGGGGATATGGCGAAATTGGTAGACGCTACGGACTTGATTGGATTGAGCCTTGGTATGGAAACCTGCTAAGTGATAACTTCCAAATTCAGAGAAACCCTGGAACTAAAAATGGGCAATCCTGAGCCAAATCTTTGTTTTGAGAGAAAAGATGGAGAATGAGAATAAAAGGGATAGGTGCAGAGACTCAATGGAAGCTGTTCTAACGAATGAAATTGACTACGTTACGTTACTAAAATCCTTCTATTGAAATGACAGAAAGGATAACCTTATATACCTAATACGTACGTATACATACTTACATAGCTCTATATATGAAAATATATGAAAATAGAAATCTTCTATATTCTATTATATATTAATTAGAATGATAGAGATCAAAAAATATATGAAAAATTGAAGAGTTATTGTGAATCAATTCCAATTGAAGTTGAAAAAAGAATCGAATTCAAATATTCAGTGATCAAATGATTCATTCCAGAATTTGATAGATCTTTTGAAGATTAATTGGACAAGAATAAAGAGAGAGTCCCATTTTACATGTCAATACCGACAACAATGAAATTTATAGTAAGAGGAAAATCCGTCGAATTTTTAAATCGTGAGGGTTCAAGTCCCTCTATCCCCAATAAAAAGCCCATTTTACTTCCTCACTCTTTATTTATCCTCACCCTCTTTCTTTTTTTTTTTTTCATCAGTGGTTCAGTTTAAACAAAATGAAATATCTTTTTCATTTCATTCACTCTGTTCTTTCACAAATGGATCCGAATCAAAATCCTCGTATCTTCTTCCAATCCAATCTCATTTGTTTTGTATAGTACGATATGAACATATATATATTATGAACATATATATATTATGAACATATATATATATGTTCAAGGAATTTCCGTTATTGAATCATTCATAGTCCATATCTTTTTCCTGACATTTACAAAGAATGTCTTCTTTTTTAATATCTAAGAAATTCAGGGGCTAGGTCCAATTTGTTAAGATTTTATTTTTTAATTCTTTTCATTGACATAGATATAAGTACTCTGCTAGGATGATGCACGGAAAATGGTCGGGATAGCTCAGTTGGTAGAGCAGAGGACTGAAAATCCTCGTGTCACCAGTTCAAATCTGGTTCCTGACACATGAATAATGTATCGGATAGATATTCATACCTCATACAAATGAAATTAATTCATTTAGACGAGATATTCTTTTCTTTCAAATTTCATATTTTTTTGTCACTCTTGCTCAAGTTACTTTCTGAGGTCCCCATTAAGTGATGTGCGAGGTACAAAGTTCATGGTGCAGAATCATCCTATTGTGCTCATACGAAATGTATATTATATGATATCTTCCCAATTGGGGAATAGCAATGAGAGCCTCTTTTTCTTTTCTTTTTTTATTTTAGACCCTCCACAATACGAATGAAAGTCCAGTTACTCTGTTTCATCTAGAAGGGGAATGCCAAGATGCTCATTGATTGATAAAAAAGGGGTTTTTTATCAATCAATGAGCATCTTGAATTTCATAGAAATTGGGCGTAATATAGTCTTTACGTAAGGGCCAGCCTATCCAACTTTCAGGCATCAAGATACGTTTAAGGCGAGGATGATTCTCATAAGAAATTCCCAACATATCATAAGATTCCCGTTCCTGAAAATCAGCACTTCTCCAAATCCAGAAAACTGACGGGGTTTGAGGATTACTCCTGGGAGCAAATATTTTTATGCATACCTCTTCTGGTTTATCTATACCATACCGTATTTTCGTAAGGTGATAAACACTAGCTAAAAATCCACCTGGTGCTACATCATAGGCACACTGGGAGCGTAAATAATTGTAACCATATACATATGAAATGACAGCAATGGAATCCCAATCCTCGGTTTTTATTTGTAAAGTCTCTATTCCTCGGCAATCAAAGCCTAAAGATCTATGAATTAGTTCATGCTTGACTAGCCAATCAGATAAACGAACCTGCATCTTCTTCATTTCTCCCACATTTTTATTTGTATGAATATCTCATATTGATAATGAAATTGTTAATGATTGACCCGCTGTTTCTTATTCTGTACAAATGAAACCTGCCTGATTCACTAATTCGTAGGAAGATACTGACCTTTTGGATTTGAAATTTTTTTCAAATCCAAAAGGTATCTCTGAAGTAGATGGTGATTGATAAAGTAATCCTTGATCGTAATT